TTGATCCTTAATCCCCTTTTTGCTAAATTTTTTTTATTAAAATATTTAGTAATAACTTTACTTAACTTTTCTTACCATTAATATAATTAATATATTTAGTTGTATTAAATAATTAATAGTATTCAATACTATTCAAAATCCATTTGTACAATCCATATTAGCAAATTAACAAAATAAAATTTCGAGAAAATAATCATCTAAAACGCCCTATTTGAAGCATCCATGATGCAAATCAGTCAACAGAAAAAGCAATTTGGATAGAAACCTAAAAAAAATACATAGAAGAACTTGCGTCCAATAGGATTTGAACCTATACCAAAGGTTTAGAAGACCCATGTCCTATCCATTAGACAATGGACGCTTTTTTTTTTTTTTCACATTTCTTGCTTTTTGGCTTCTGATTTTGTGTTCTTAAAAAGATGATATTTATGGGGGTAGAATCTACGGAATTCTATATTCAATCTTAAAGATACACTCATAATCGAATACTTTTCTATTATGATAGAATATCGGATTAATGATATTGAATATCAAAATATTCGTTTTCTATAGAATACTATATCATTTTAGTAGAGCGGGTAGCGGGAATCGAACCCGCATCGTTAGCTTGGAAGGCTAGGGGTTATAGTAGACGTTGATTCATCATTGTTAACGTCTCTAATTCAAAACCGAACATGAAACTTTGATTTCATTCGGCTCCTTTATGGATGTATGAATAAATATCAAGATTGAAATAAGACCTGAATGAAATCAAAAAGGTGTTGAACCATAACATCTATGTCAGCTGTTTCTTTGAATGCATTCAAAGAGATTCGGCTTTCTAGACAATCCCCTCTGGAATATAGAATAGGGTATTCTAACAATATTTTCTTAGTTACTTCGTTCTCTATTTCTATTTGATGTAATAGAATCCTTAGGAAAAATTTTTGTCTTTCTACCGAGCTAAAACTAAAAAAAGTTGAATGTCCTTCGGAAAATAAGGATATCCTTATTTCATAGCTAAGCTATTTTGCTTTAATCTTTCTTTTTTCTATTTCTAGAATACTATAAATATAGGGAAAGATTGAAGATTTAGTTACGATTCGAACTACACTTTTCTATCTTTATCCATGGATCCTTTATCCATACGCATAGTTAGTGGGAGTCTTGATCCGATAAAACAAATTGTGTTTCGCTATTTGAGAATCCAATTTTCTAAATTTAGTAAAAATTTGAACCTTGGACTCAAATCACGAGAATTTCGATTCTTCCTCGACTCCTTCGTAGTGAATTGATAGGTAAAGGAAAGGATTCAATCCTTTTAAGAAAAAAAGTTTTTGTGCGGAATATGAAGCAAATCCGAGGGACCCCTTAACTCTAAAAGGCATTACTAAACCGAATCACACTTTTACCACTAAACTATACCCGCTACAATGCCATTATTGTTTAAAAATCAATCTTTTGTCGAATAAGAAGGTAATCGGCGTAATCAGAATCATAATAAAAGATAGAATTCGAAAATAATAATGAAAATGATAGCATAGGTGTGTTTTCGGTTTTTTATTAGACCTAATCGGGTTTATTTCAATAAATTAGTTAAAGAGCACTCCTAATTATTAATAACTCAATACCTCTATAAGAGGATCTAAGAGGAGGGGGAAGAAAAAAGGAAGAAAATAAAGAATATTATTAATATTCGAATTAGATTATTAGATTATTAAGTCGATTCTAATTAATAATTATGATATAATAATAAATCAGGAAATAAAATAGAAGTCAATAATTCAAAAGACTAATGAAAAAAATGAAACTTTGATTCTAGGATATAGAATAGAATCCAAATTGTCCTTATATTGATATTTCATTCAATAAAAAGAATTTTGTTAAACATTTTTTTGTAATATTTGGAATATATATGATTTGGTACAAAAAAGGCCTGGCTAGGTATGAACCAAGCCAGGATAAGAAAATAAACAATATAATATATTTCGACAGAAGAAATATATTATATTGTTTATTTTCTTTCTTTTTTTGAAAGAATTCTTTCGACCCTTGTTTTTTCAATATCTATATAGATAGAATAGATTTTATCTAATGTGAATAGAATTCTAATCTAAAATCTAATTTTAATAAAGATAACGAGAAATAAGGAAAGAGAGGTTTTTTTTTTCTATCTTACTTTTGGAAAGTAAGATTCCAAATTTCAAATTGGGAGAGATGGCTGAGTGGACTAAAGCGTCGGATTGCTAATCCGTTGTATGAGTTTTTCGTACCGAGGGTTCGAATCCCTTTCTTTCCGTTTTTGTTGATGAATTGATATTTGATCTTTTTTTGAAATTCAAAACTGTACAATAAAGTCCTTTTTTTATTCGTCACGCCCGGGATTACGTCCTGGATCATTAGATAGGAATCCAAAGATAAAGAGAGAAACAAAGAATATCACTACTGTGTAAACAAAGAGTTTGAGAGTAAGCATTACACAATCTCCAAGTCATTTTTTGAAAAAAAAAAGAGAGAGAATAGATTATCCTTTTTCTACCCCATATCCTATTTCGACACCAATAAACAAAACGGTTTATAGAAAAAGAACTCAAAAATGTATTTGCAAGAAAAGTGGGTTGATCTCAAAAAAAATTCTTTACTACCCCCTATTAGGGGGCTCACCAGGGGGTTTCACTAAATCAAAGACTGAAAGAAATTCAAAAGAAAAAAAGAATCAGAATGAGAAAAGAATTCCAATTATCAATCGTTTGAATCGAGAGTTCATATGATAAAGTTTATCAAATAATTATTAGCATTTTCTTTCTCGGATAAATAATGTCTAGTACATTCCTCAACATTTTATCGAAAACTTACAGCAGCTTGCCAAACAAAGGCTAATAGAAAAAACAGAAGGGGTATTACTGGCATAATATCTACGATAGGATTCAAAAAAGCGTAGGCCTCTGGCAATTTGACTACTAAAAAACTACTTGACTTCAAATAAAGGGTGAAATGAAAACAGAAGTAGATCAAACTAAAGATATTAAGCATAATAAAAATTTTATTCCTGTATTGAACTTGGAGATAATTTAATTTTGATTGAGTTTTAGTGGATATCTGTTAAAACAGAAAAAGAAAACTCAAATTTTAGTTTGAAAACTCACCCAATTAAAAACCGTTTGATTTTCAAAATAAAAGAATAGAAGAAATCGTATTTTAGACAATATTTTAATTAAATTCTATCTAATGATCAATAAATTCATTTTTCTCTCGCGTCTACGTGCCAAAATCCTCGGAACAATCAATTTTTTGATTGGAATGGACGAACAACCAGTACTAATAATAATGTTTATTAGTATTGATTGAACAGAAAGGAAATGGGGCGTGGCCAAGTGGTAAGGCAACGGGTTTTGGTCCCGCTATTCGGAGGTTCGAATCCTTCCGTCCCAGGGAATACCTTTTTCTATTGTAGATCTAGAAAGAAAGAATATAGATATTTAGATATTTTGAGAATAACGAAAGATTGTCATAAATGGATCTGAATCAAGTTGGGATTTGGATAACATAGGAGCTGTAGATTTCAAGAATTTGAAATCAATTTCAAACAAATTAACAACAGATTGAACCCCCCCGTCCCCTCCCTTCATTCGATCTAGACTCTTAGTATAGAGTATAGAGTAGTTAATATTATTATTACTTAAAGCGTATTACTTAAGCTAAAAGAAATTAGTTAGTTGAAAAGCCTTAACCTCTCATATAACTATATATAACGATTAATAATCGAACACACTCAGTTCAATACCTGGTCTAATACAAATTAGATGAAATTAAGCAGATGAAATGAATAGAAGAAGTTAGTAAGAAAAAATGCTATCCATTATGTATTTTCTTTGAACCGTGTTTTTAAGTATTTGATAAAAATATCAAAATCAAATTTTCAATGTATCAAAATGGATGGAATAATAAGTAATTCATAGATCCTATATTTCTATTTTATTCGCCTAATTTATATTTAGTTTATTTAACTAAGCGGTATTTAACTCGCTCAGTCAGCCGAAACTACTCGTAAAAGAAAATCATGAATTTTTTTGCTTTTTTAGAAGTATTTGATCCTCTGAAGATGGAATGTGGATTCAATAACAAAAATTTATCAATTCCTAATATTTGATTTTTGCTACGACTTCGTAAAAAAAGCAGTCATTCATAGAAATTGAAAAAAAAAAATATGCATTCCTATGGAATAACTGTAACGAACGAACAAATGACTATTCGTGATTCCATAATTGAATCAATTACATACCTGTTCAAACCCGGGGGGATGTTATGGTAAAACTTCGTTTGAAACGATGTGGTAGAAAGCAACGTGCGGCTTGACAGACGGGATCGTCCGTGGATTCTTATATCCACCATTTGAATTCTAAATGTGCTCTTGGCTCGACATCTTTTGTTCTCTTACACCAGAACCTTGGTTTTTTTATTGTCGTGTAAGATAGTACGTGATGTAGCTCGAGTCGAAACTATTGATTCTTTTATCCGGGGCAAGGAATCTAGGGTTAGTGCTAATTAATAAGTTTTAACAACTTTGTAAGTATAGTGATTTTTTTACGTGTGATACTCTTTTCTATGAATGAATCTTTTATTTTTATAGAAAAAAAGCATAAAAGGGGGCATGTTGCTGCCATTTTCAAACGATTTTGAGTCACCGAAGTAATGTCTAAACCCAATGATTCACGGTAAAGATAAAGTATCTTGGAACAAGAAAACCCCCCCCTTTTTTTTTATTGTCTCGACAACTAGATTAAGAACGAAGGGTCAAAATCGATTTTGTTTTAATGGGGACAAAAAAAATGGATTAGAGACTACTCAAAAAATGAAATGAATAGGCTTTTCTAATTTTCTTTTGAGCTAGTTCATAGTTATCTAACTTGAGTTATGAGGAGAAAAATGTGTGTTTTTCTTTTTCTATTGATATAAAATTAAGAAATATTAAAATAATAATATTATATTTTAATATTTCTTAATACCTTAATATTAGTCGAATTTCTTTATGGATCTATTTGACCTTGTATATATAGGCATTACATTACTTCAATTTCTCGAGCCGTACGAGGCGAAAACTTCGTATACGTTTCTGGGGGGAGTTAGAGTTTGTCTACATCGATCCCAATGAGCTGTTTATCGAATTGTTGCAATCGATGGTCGATCCCGAAGAGAAGGAAAAGATCTGTGTAAATTGGGTTTTTATGATCCTATAAATAGTCAAACCTCTTTAAATATTCCTGCTATTTTATATTTTCTTGAAAAGGGAGCTCAACCTACAGGAACTCTTTTTGATATTTTCAAAAGGGCGGGGGTTTTTTATAAATTTCGTAAGAAAGTCAATTAATAAAAAAAAGATAAGGGGGAAATTTTTATTTAGTTTGATAACTTTTTTCTAGTAGATCCCCCTCTCCCTCCCGCTTTTTGTTTCTTAACCACTTTTTTTTACCGTGTCGTTTTTATATATTGACAAGAGTCTATTGAGCAAATATAATTGGATCGTGGATAAACGGATCCATTTCCTCGCTTTTTTTTACTTGAAAAGATTTTGACTAGATTTTTGATTTCTTTTATTTTTATCTGCAAAATATTCTCTTTTTTGACTCTTAAATAAATGGGAATTTATGAAATGGGAATTTATGAAATTAATAATAATTTAAGAATTGAAAATTTTCGATAGATTTTTTGCTAGTTTGATGTTTTGATTGTGTTGTTCAATTTTATCTCTTTCGTTTTTTATCTAACCAAACATTGCCGATTTTTTGTTCTTCGGGTTGCTAACTCAACGGTAGAGTACTCGGCTTTTAAGTGCGGCTAGCATCTTTTACACACTTCATGAAGTAAGGGATTCATTCATACCTTTGGTAGACTTTGTAAGACCACGACTGATCCTGAAAGGAATGACTGGAAAAAATAGCATGTCGTATGAATAGAGAATTCTGAGAATGTTTCTGTTTTACTTTAACTGGATCGGTTCGAAAACTTTGAAATGCAAAAAAATGAAATTAATTCAGAATCAGAATGGGGTCGAATGAATAAATGGATAGAGTTTTCCGACTTCAATTTCAGTTTTTTTAAGGAAAAAGAGCAACGAGCTTTTGTTCTAGATTTGAATGATTACTCGATCTAATTAGACGTTAAAAATATATTAGTGCCCACTACGGGGGAAGAATTCTACTTGAGTGCATGATTATAGTATCTTATCTATTTTCGTTTTTATTAATCAAATAAGTCCTAACATATTAGTTATGTCCTATTCTGGGTTGTACATAAATGTGTAGAAGAAGCAGCATATTGATAAATAGATTGATTTTCCAAAATCAAAAGAGCGATTGGTTTGAAAAATAAAGGATTTCTAACCCATCTTGTTTTGTTATCCTAGAAACAAATCTAAACTATTTAGATTGAAAGAGAGGATAGAGAGTCTGTTGATGAGTCTACCTGTCTCCGAGATATCTAGTATTTTCTTACTATAACGCTTTGTTTTGACCGTATCGCACTATATATATCGTTTCATAATCAATAAATGGACTCCTTTCTGTTTCTTTTGATTCCAATCTAATTTCCAATGGATCGATTTCAAGGATATTTAGACCTAAATAGATCTTGGCAACAGAACTTCCTATACCCACTCCTTTTTCAGGAGTATATTTATACACTTGCTCATCAGGTTTTAAAGAGCTCGATTAGATCTATTTGGTTAGAAAATGGGGGTTATGACAAAAGAATTAGTTCAATAATTATTAAACGTTTAATTATTCGAATGTATCGACAGAATCCTTTGATTATTTTGGTGGCTACTGATTCTAGACAAAATAGGTTTTTTGCTTTCAACAAGAATTTGTATTCGCAAATTCTATCCGAGGCATTTGCAGTCACTGTGGAAATTCCAGTTTCTTTTCGATTATTCCTTTCCTTAGAAAGGAAAGAGGTAGATCAATTTCGTAATTTACGATCAATTCATTCAATATTTTCTTTTTTAGGGGACAAATTGTCCCATTTAGATTCTGTGTCAAATGTACTAATACCCTATCACATCCATCTAGAGATCTTGGTGCAAACCCTACGTTACTGGTTGAAGGATGCCTCTTCTTTGCATTTCTTACGTTTCTTTCTCTATGAGTATTGTAATTGGAATAGGTTTATTCTTCCAAAGAATTGGTTTTTTTCAAAAACCAATCCAAGATTTTTCTTCTTCCTATATAATTTTCATATATGTGAATACGAATCCATCTTTTTTTTTCTTCGTAATCAATCTTTTCATTTACGTTCAACATTTTCTGGATTCTTTTTTCAACGAATATTTTTTTTTATAAAAAAAAAAAATCTTGTCAAAGTATTTATTCATAATGAATTTCGGGACATCTGGGAGTTATGCAAAGATCCTTTTATGCATAAAGATACTTTTATGCATTATGTTAGATATCAAAGAAAATCAATTTTTTCTTCAAATAATACACCTATTCTAAGAAATAAATGGAAATATTATTTTCTTCATTT